AGAGATTCTTCATCGATCTAGTGGCCGGCGAATCACTGATCAAAGAGCGAGCAGCCGCCAGGTTTAATGATTTGGTGGGATCCACAGATGTAGTGGCTGGTGAACCGCTTCTTCTTCTTCCACGAAGATTCAGACAAAACCGAGCTTGGATGGAACTGAACAAGATTTGGCGAACGAATACAAAGGTAAAAGGCTTTATTCTGAAGAAAGTCAAAGGAGGTTATTCAGTAGCCATCGCGGGTTTCATTACTTTTCTTCCATTCCGTTCTCACAACAAAAGAAGAAGGAAAAAGATATCGAATGATCGATTCACCATTGAGAGCATTAACCCCAAAAGGACGAATATTGTGGTGTTCTAATCTTTTTTTTGTGCATCTTTTTCCCATGCATCCTTTCTGTTGGTCAACAACCAAGCACATCTCTATATAGTCAAAACACTAGTACTACAGGCTTTTCGGAGTTCAGTCGGAATCATTTCTTCTCAATGCCATGATACTTTCTGTTTTGTCGAGCCCTGCTTTGGTCTCTGGTTTGATGGTTGCACGTGCTAAAAATCCGGTACATTCCGTTTTGTTTCCCATCCCAGTCTTTCGCGACACTTCAGGTTTACTTCTGTTGTTAGGTCTCGACTTCTCCGCTATGATCTTCCCAGTAGTTCATATAGGAGCTATAGCCGTATCATTCCTATTCGTTGTTATGATGTTCCATATTCAAATAGCGGAGATTCACGAAGAAGTATTGCGCTATTTACCAGTGAGTGGTATTATTGGACTGATCCTTTGGTGGGAAATGTTCTTCATTTTAGATAATGAAACCATTCCATTACTACCAACCCAAAGAAATACGACCTCTCTGAGATATACGGTTTATGCCGGAAAGGTACGAAGTTGGACTAATTTGGAAACATTGGGCAATTTACTTTATACCTACTATTTCGTCTGGTTTTTGGTTCCTAGTCTAATTTTATTAGTTGCCATGATTGGGGCTATAGTACTTACTATGCATAGGACTACCCACGGAGCGGTAAAAAGACAGGATGTTTTCCGACGAAATGCTATTGATTTTACGAGGACTATAATGAGGCGGACGACAGACCCACTCACGATCGACTAAAAGGAAAGTCGCCCGGAGATATTGGTTCAAATCCAATTCGTGAGAAGAATCCAAGCGAAAGACTCTAACAGTCAAAAGGGAAAAAGAACAACAAGGGCAAGCCGAGTAATGGGAACAAGGGTGGTGGCGACAAACCGAAGATTGCTTCCTTTGTGATGGCCCTCACAGAGCCATGGAGTGCCCCAAAAAGACTCTGTCCCTCTCTCCCTAACTCGGTCAGGGTACCCTCGGATCATACCATCTTTCCATCGTAGAATGATGTAATGTATAAGAAAGATGAACGGGCTGATGTTTTGCTTCCATTTTTTGGATTTTCCTTGTTAAAGATTATTGAATGAATTGGCAAAGGAAGAAATTTTGACACTTTTCGTTCCATTACATCTCCTCTTGATGAAATGGATAGTCTTTTTTCTTTGGTTTTGGTAGGCTCTATAAGGTAAAGAAAGCTTTTAGGGCTTATCAGTATATACCCTTTACTACTTCCACTATTCCCCTTAATCAAGACGTGGGACCCGACTTGGAAGGCTTTCTTTACCTTCCCACTCTTTTGTGCATCGGGTGTGGGCGGATGAACTTTGAGGATAAGTAGTTGAATCTTCGTTCATCTTTTACTTCTCTTCTAGAATATGAGATTCCGGCTTTTCAGTTCCTTATGCAGGGAGTGCATGGCATGCTCTTGGTCAACAGCGGTCTCAAGACTGTCTGTGGTCTCCTAGGGTCAGGTTTGCCTTTTTTGGTTATAAAAAGCTACGCCCCTTGCCTTGTGACCTGGAATGGTTTGAGCGCAGGATTGGCCCTATCTTGCCATCTTGCGACGACCTGAAGATTCCACCGATATGTGGGCCGACTCGGTCAGTCGGTTGAGGGGGGGGCAAGAGGTTTTTTTTTCCATTGGTCACTATGTTAATCAGAGGTTGTTCACCCGAGATTCATCAGTGGTTGGGCGCTGTTTTTCGCGTATTACCTACTCTACTGACGGAACATATGATCAAAGAAGACCTCTTGATCGACTAGTTGGCTGTCAGCATTGCTTTTCCTTCGATTTGAGGCTACCGATAGGTGGCCTCTTTCACTTCAAAGTGCCATTGTAACGTCTTTCTTCGGCAGACCGGTAGGAGAGTGTGTTCACACAATCCTCTCGAACGCCTTATTTGACGTTCCCTTTCTGAAGTCCGTCAAGGCTATCAGCTTCCGAGCTGGACAACCGTTAGGGTATTACGCCTCTTGGCCTCTCTTCACACTTACACACCACTTAGTGGTGATGTACTGTGCTTCGAAGGTGATAGCCAGAGAGACTCAGACCTAGGAAGGAAATCCAATAACTTACTCAATAAAGGAAGGCGGGACATATCCTACCTCCAAAAGGAAACTCCCATAGGTTCCCAGGGATAAGCAACTGCTACAGAAACTATATCAATGATAGTGGAAACTCGCACTTACGTTTCAACCCATCCTAGAATGCGAATATGCGCCACGACGGGGACCTACATCGAATGTTAACCGTCAATCTTAAGACCATTCTCAGCATGAACAAAATAAGAGACCCTAGAGGCGATCTATATAGAGATCGTGAAGCTAGCACCCTAAACGGAAAGCGACTCTTCTTATAATTGAACTCTTGAATGCTCTTACGCTACCGTTCGCTACGCACCTAAGCTAAGATGCCCAGGTCTTTTTTTCGCATAACCAAAGACGAGACTAGAGCGGCTCTTGAGGAGAAGTGAGTGGGAAGTTCACTTTGGTAGCTTAGCGTACCTACTCTTCCGGACCCATCAGAAGAGAGCTTCATCCATTTTTTATCCATATTGCTAAAAAAAAGGATTCGGAGTTAACCGAATGGATGGGGAGAGCCATATCATAGAGAGTAATCGTGAATCGGTATTGAGGATAGGAATTTTCAAAAAACTCCCCAGAGCGCGATCCTTAGGGTTAGGGCAGGCGTGGTTAGATAACGGAATGACGTTAGGCAGCCCAGAGAGGTTTTCCAGTAACCTTTCCTTCTCCGTACTTTGGGGTGCAAGGGGATGGAGCCACCTACCTGACGACGGCCGAGATGCCACCGGTTCAGTGAGGATAGGATAGGGATAGGGATTAAGCGCTTAGAGGCTAATTCTAAGAGGAATGAATTACCTCCCATCAATCTATGATTGCTCTTTCTTATCCTCCATCATATTACAGAAAAAAGGGCTATTGGGGGGAGTTTTCGAGGTCGGACTAGGACTAGTCGACGAGACGTAGCAGCTTATCCCTTTTATAGATAGGAAAGGCTTTCGATCGAAGCTCTCACTAAGCTAGCTTAACTCGTCGAACTACTTGAACTATAGGAAGGCTAGGAGCTAATATAATAAAAAAATAAAATAATAGGCTTACTACAAAAGATCGGAAGAGAAAAATAAAAAAAGTCCAAGTGGAAGAATATGCTGTTATAGAATCCTCTGCTCTTTGTGCTGGATTTACTCCTACAAGTGCTTTATGAGTTAGATCCTTCTTCTCTCTCCTCTGCATGAGATCTTTTCCTGAGGATTTGCTTTGAAGGAAAGGATTGCCTTCATTCATATAGGAAGTTGCCCGAAGAGTCACCGCTTACCGGATATCGATGAGGGAGAGGAGCCGTGATCCCCCGAGTGTCCGACCAGCACTTCAAACTTGTGTTCTAGCAAGGGACATAGCTTGGCTTCGGTGATGAAAGTCCTTGTCATCAATACCAATTTTTGATAAAATGTTCTCGAAAAGAGGGCGGCTTTGAGGAAATCTCTCACGTCGGAAGATTTACGGCGTAGTAAAAAAGAACCCGGTTGAACTATGGAACGATTCCGTTTATTAGCAAGCCTTTCTCCCACGATAGAAGTTAGCAGAATCTATCCCAGTAAAGAGATCTGTCAATGGACCAGCTAAGCATCATTGGCTTGGTGAACTACTATCGATGCAACTCTCACTCAATGATGGATCTATTTCTATCTTCTCCCGGATACATAGGCCAACTGCTGGCTCTATACTCCTAGTTTATGGGACGGACTGGATCACCCTTCCACTACTGATATTGAATGACCTGTTTGAGAGGATAGCTAGCCAATGAGATGAGCTACCCATTGAGGGAGCTTAAACCGATGTCCCTATGTGCCAGCCGTTACCTTCCTCGCGAAACTGTCTACAGCCGTAGAGAGCACGTTTGCTTTCTGAGTGAAATTCTGACTATGACCAGCCCTTTGGGATTGTTTCATTCTATGATATTAGTGCAACAGCCTTTTCTCTGCCCACTGGTTTTGGGAAATGGTAAATCAGTCTCTTTTCTGGGCATTGGTTAAGCTATGATGGGTTCGTCGGGCTTTGATCCCATTCCGAAGCGTTCTGCTCATTGAGTTTTGTAAAAGGTTCCGGTCTTTCTTCGGTGAATCTCGAGGTCTTTCTGATGGCTGCGCTCAGCCTAATGTTATCTACGTTGACCCTTCTCAGACTAGTTTACAACTAAGAGGACGGTTTTCAAAGCAAGAAGCAAGTGGAAAAACGGCTTGTTACAGTGAATCCGAAAGTAGGCATATCCGCTGTTGCATAGTTATATTCCTCTAATCGCTAATCACTGCTTTTTGGTCGTGTGCCATCTTAAGACTCAATCCCCTCTGTACACCAAACGCTCTGGGCACTTATCGTATTAGGGGCTATGGTTTATACATATGTTAGCTGCACTACCTAATCAAGGGAGGGTGTGAACTTCCTTGACATAGATCTGAGAATTGCGTTATGAATTCTTCAAAGGGCCGGTGGGGCTAATCGATAAGCAACATCTCCCACTCTGCTTTAGAATTCCAAATGGGCCGAAGAAAGGAAAACGAAACCTGACTTTCATTCCAAGTCTCATTAATTCCTTTGAAGGCTAAACTTTAGATAATACTTGCTTCGAACTCTAAACTACGCGTACGCACAAGGGCACGGTCCGACTGTCTACTCTGAGCTGCCCGAAAGCCATTCGCAAACAATCTTGACCTATCCTACTATTTATTGCTGTATCCATTTCGGACTCAGATCGATCTCTCTCTCATGTTATCACCACAACTGGGTCTACAAAGCCGGTCGTATATAGCTGCGTAAGGCACTTTCTGATTACTCGCCTGATAGCGGTCATTATATGCAACTCTGCCACAAGCGATAGTCTCTGTCTGATTCTGCCGACACGGGCGCTCCGTGCCTCTTTACTATCTCATCGATGCACATCTCGGCGAGTTTCGCGAAAGTAGTGCGGGTCTTGAATGAGAGGAAAAGCGTTGATTTGGTCTCTCTATTTACAATGCCCAAATAGGATCGTACCCCTTCACCGTACGGGGTGAACCTGAAACGAAAACCGTCGCTAGGTGCTCTTATTTCCACATAGGATAGGCAAGTGTGGTAATAACCCAGTAGGCCTCTGGTGCGGGGTCTTTACTTATCTTATTGGCATACTAAACGATCGGCCACTACGGTGCCGAAGGTTCGGAGGACTCCTCCACGAATGGCCTATCGTATCACTGCTGCTAGTCAGTCTGGTCCATTCTACTATCGCCTCTGTCTTCTTGGGGGTCTACGGCTATTCCTGTTTTAGATACAAGACGTCCCATGAACGGGACTCCCTCGAGTCGAAATTCGCATTTGCTAAACTAACACAGAATCCTTCCTGTCTCCAGGTTTCTAAGACCCCACTCCAAAAATTTCGCTCGTCGCCAAATCAAGAGGGTACACTATATCGTCATCTATAAACATCACCAGGCATGTAGCCAAAAGGGCTTGGACACCTCATCCATAAGGTCCACGAAACACTGGGCGTTGGTCTGATCATATGACACCACTATGAACTCGAAATAACATTACACATTTCGGAAGGTCGACTTTTGCACATCACTCTACTTGAACCTAGACTGATAGTTACCCGAACAGAAGTCGCTCCTGGAAATATCGGGCTCCTTACGACTGATTGAATAAGTCATCTATTCTAAATAGCAGTTACATGTCCTTAATAGTAGCTTCATTCAATCATCGGTACATATCATATACCGGTCCCAAACATTCATTCTTATGCTCAAGATTATTTCCCAGTTAGTATCAGATGATCGGTCTCTAGTACTCGTTCAATGCACTTGCTATACCTTTCCATAGGGGGTCTTAGAAGTGGGTCCCGCTCTCGGAACCAAAACGATAGCAAACTCTACTACTCACTCAAGAGGCATCGGTAATTCCTCCGGGAACATATCTGGGAATCCTGAATGATATAAGCATCTTCTAGTGCTCGAGTTTCCACCGTAAGATCGCGCACTGAAGTTAGAAATCCTTGTCATCCTTTCCTCAACAACTGAGTAGCCCTTAGTGTCCATACCATAAGGCACGAGGCAATTACAATCTAGCGCCTTGGAGATTCAACTTAGACTGTCTAGAACTACGTAAGTCAACTCTCCCTTCTTATGGCATTCCACTAGTGCATTGAGAGCTAAACGTCTCTAGGACAATGCCAAAGTCTGTTGTTTCTACATTATGGAAATTGGCTAGGCGTTGCTTGCCCCTGGGTCTAATTGGGCCTAACGCACAAATCTCGCTAACTAATACTTCATCCCCCAACAAACAAGGGTGTCAACACGCCTACTCAAAGGCTCCATTTGTAATGTAATCTATCCCGTTCAACACAGGCGACGGGCATAAAAAAAAGGGGTGTTCGCCCCCGAGTCAGATATCGAATCGAAAATCATGCTTTGAATTCATTCCGAATAAAGGAAGACGGTCGTGATAGGGAAAGGCTTTGCCTTATTACCAGGAAAGAGAAAATGGGCCAAATCTCCTGCGTCGAGAAGTTCCATACCTTCTTGATAGAGTCCATTGCCTTGCTTGTACTTACTTAAGTCAAGATTGGCTTGGTGTTCAGTGTCAAAAAAATACAGGATTTCAAATCATCCCTGCTCCTCGAAGTCTTTCTTCGACGTCAGAGAGTTTGATCGAGAAAGCAAGGACCAAAGGTGCCTAATAGAATTGCGTAGGGAGAAAGGTAGCGAATCCGGTTTCGAAATGAGGCGGTCTTAGCAATGAAAAGATATCCCGCTGCTTAAAAATGAAGTTCGTCCTTTCCGCCCCCTAGCCAAGCCACTTGATCCGCGCAATGTTGCATTTGATTTTTGAATCACTGTATGTAATGCGATTGAAGCTATTAGAGAATCTCGTAGCGATTGGTACTGTGTGAGAAGAAATACCGGTCGCTAAGTGGTTTAGCGGGCGACAGTTAGAGTTGGTCGTTGTTGTGTGGCTTCGACTCCCCAACAAGATATGTAAAAAATTGCGTTACGTTATTAAACTAAAAACAGATTTGGGCTGGACAGAATCTATAAAAGAAGTCGCCCTTCTTCCTTTCGTTTGTGCATCTTTCTCCCATGCTTTTCTTTCCGTTGGTCAACAACCACAGCTCTTTTTTTTATAGTAAGAAAGTCTCTCTGGTATCAGGGAGCAGAGCGACGAAGTCAATCCTATGCTATGATGGCTTTGTCTTTTTTCGGAATTGTGAGACGATTTTTTCTCAGTATCACCGTACTTTTGGTTACTCGTATCCTTTTGGTTGGACTGTAACTGGGGCTTTTCTTTTGAAGCCGCTTTCTTTGCTCCATTTCTTAACGACTTGCTCGATTTTCTTCCGCCATGGATCTTCCTCTTTCCGTCGGAGACAACGGTGCCAGCTCTTCGAAGCGACCGCGTTTCGATCTCAATTTGCCTATAGCGTCAGAGCCTGAGCCTGCCTCAACCTCGGACCCGAAGGAAGGAGTAGACCCCCTACCTCGACCTCTCTCCATAGAGGAGGAGCATATTCTTGATCGCTCTCGCTTAGCGTCAGGAACGTCTTCCCCTAAGCTATTGGACGAAGTGCGAGCGATCGCTCGACTCAAAGCAAAGGGCAGATCGCCGATCGGATGGCGCAATTGGATCCCGAAGAACCTTCATTTTGGCGAGAGCACAGAGATGCCATTATTCGGGATTCAATTCTTACAACGCACCAGCGAGACTACTCTTCTCACATACTGTCAAAAAAGCTTAAATAAGTGGTGCAAATGCCCACACTTCTTTAACTTAGAAAAGTATGGCGAAAATCAAACGAAAGTTTCATGAGCTTGGAACTTGAAAGTCTTAATGAGCTGACGGATAGAAGTCCAATAGCAACTGATCAACGCTTTGAGCGCTTCTTCCTTTTTCTTCGGGGGATGTCTCAGTCTATTGGGCCTAGAGGAGCTCTAGACTCTAGTTAGTGAGTTGCCCCAGGAGGCTTGAAAGAGGGAATTTTCTAATTCTCTAGGTAAAAAGGAGAAGGAAGAGGTGGATTCTTTGGCGAAGAGAAAGGCTTTTCCTGATCAGATCTTTCCTGGTATTCGTAGATCGGACTTTGCCGGGTATGAACTCATAAATCATTTAAGCGGAAGAAGAGGTTAGGATTCACTAGCGCAGGAGAGAGAGTCTTTCATTGGCTAAGAAGCTCTTTTCGGCAACAGAATCGTACTCCTAAAAATATTATTTTTTTTTTATCGCTGCTTTTTGGCGTAGTAAAGTACCCAAGGGAATCGCCCGTCGGCCTTATTCTCCTACTTGTCCTTAAGCGCTGGTTCTATTCACGATGGTTCAGGTTCGAGCAGCTAAACTAACGGAGGAAGGTTTGGAGGGAAAGAGAATAATAGATCGACTTAGAGCGGTAAGCTTATTCTCTGGTTTCAATATCAAGAGTGTTACGCAAACAAGGGATATACACTTGGGTACGAGACCGACTAAACGGATTGGAAATGCAGCTCAGTTGAAAAGAAAAGACAGTTCTTCCGGGAAAGAATCGAATCGGGTAGGGTTAGAGATTGACTTGACTTCGAAGTTAGGGAGTTCAGAAACCTACTTCTTTAATAGGAGTGATTCCGGTACTTACTCGACGCCAAGGAGAGGAAAGACTGAACCAGAGTAGCTGGAAAGGAGTCTTTCTTGGGCTTTGGGGATTAGCTTTCTTTACTGACTAAGCTAAGACGGAGATGAGGGCATACCCGGATCGAGTAAACCAAAAGGGGGAAGGTACTCGACAAAGACGGATAGGAACGAAAGTAACTCGAGTCAAAGTGAGCGGTTCGGAGATGCTTCTGCTGCAGCCTTTATTTTATAGTCGGGTAAAGCTCTCAGCTAGATTAAGAAAGTTTGGCACTTAGATCGACTACCGCACCGGGATAGAAGGGCATACCTCGGAAATTCTTTCATCACAAGAAAGTAAAGTTAGGAAAGAATGCAGCTCAGTCAAGAGATTCGGGTTAGGCGGAAATGGCATATCCAGGGCACGGCGCAGAGGATGTTCCGGTATTGTCAAAATAAGATAGGAACGAGGTGGCATTGGAGTAAGTTAGTTACAATTGACATTGAAGAAGAACTTGAAGACTAGGCGCCAAAGACAGGGGCTCTTTCTCTAGTAGTGGACTAATCTTGATATTCCTAAAGCAGTAAGCGAAAGAAGAGGTTAGAACCAGCTCCACCGGCTAAAGGGACATGGACTCTTCAGAAGGCTCAGGTTTAATAACTGAATATGAATCAGTAGCTTTAGGTATAGGGATTCCGGTTCTAACTAAACAATAAGGTAATGGGGTAGACCAATTCAACAAGATTCGAAGATGCTCTAGGTAGAGGTTCGAAGAGACTGAGCCAAGTAAAGAGAAATTGTCCGGGCCAAGATAGCAAGCCGGGAAGGCATAGAGTCGCCCCCAAGATGAAAGGGGATTGGTGGCATCGGTGCCCTTCATTCATTGGATATAACCAATGAGCTCTAACCCAAAGTTCTGCCCTCGACCTTTAACGACGGGACAACAAAGGACATTTAACCGAAGAGCACTAGACCAAGTTACACGGCTAAAAGGAAAGCGCTCGGCTCGAACCGGATCGGCTTACCTCACTTTCAAGCATCCACTGGATCAGAGATAGAGATCCTTCTTCCTTTAGCGGCTGAGAACAAAGAGTAATCCCAATCCCTGAACGTAGTCCAACCTTCGGTCCTTCTGAAGCCGAGAAGGAGACTCCCAAGCATCCGAGATGCGAAAAGAAAAAGGGACCTTTCTCTAAGCCATTTGAAGTAGACAGGGATAAGGACAAGAGGCTCGCTACCGAGCTCGATGCTTTGAATAGGACCCACGGGGCGGTAATCTCAGATGCAGCAAAGAAAGAGGAAAGGTTGGCAGTGAAGGCTATTCCTGTCAAAGACCGTCTTTTTCCAAACACCGTATTCTTGCAAAAACCGGAGAATCCAATCCGCATCAATCTGGTCAGAATAGCCCTTCCCCTCTGATCAGTTCTTCAGAAAGCATTCCGTAAAAAAAAGGGTGAGAACAGTAGCCTCAGTACCAATGAGCGGGTTGAGATCAGGAAAGAAAGAAGACCGACCGGATATTCAGCAAAGCAGACTTCCGGGAGAGAATTCGATTTCATCGTTACACAATCTTCTCCTTACTTACCTATGATGATATTCGTAGATCGCATAAGACGAAGATAGTCTGTTTTCACGTAGATAACAGTTTCAGAGTGAATCTGTCCTTACTAGACTTCAGGTTTAGATCGAGTTAGGGGGGAATACCGGGTATAACCCAAAATTCCTGTAATAAATGCTATTCATCAAGGCGACCGGAGGGAGGACAACACAACCTGAATGAAAGCCTTTCAAAACAAAAAAAAATAGGGTTAGCTAGATAAGAGGAAGAGAATGACATATGTGCTTACTTTACTTGCAGTTCCCCTCCTTGACTATGTCCCGGCTGATTGGTGGGAAAAAAAGAAGTTAAGGGAGAAAAACCTTGCCTCATATGCGATTCCGCCTAACACATTGAACTCTGGGGGAAGAGGACTTTTTGTTTCTTAAATCCCGTATCAGTTGGGGGAGTCCAAGACTATTCATTTCAGTTATCCACCCTTAAACGCGGAAGGCGTAATAGGATTTTAGCCCTTAAGGACTCTGTAGGAAATTGGATATTTAATCACACCAATATCCTTGGCGGCCACATCGTGCGAGATTACCAGAACCTCTTTACTACTGACCATCATTCCTCATATTATTTTATTTAGATCCTTATCTTAGTGGCAAGATGACTTCTCAACAGGATATTAACGCGCTTTCTCAACCTATCTCAGAGGATTCCATTTTTCCGTTCCGTAAGGTCTTTTTTTTGAATTTAAGGCTCCAGGACCAGATAGGAAAGCATTGAGCTAGGATGACTTCACTACCTTAGTCTATTCACCCTCGGATCAATTCACTTCACTGGCTTGCTTACTTGCTTGGTGCACACTGACTTGACTGACTGAAGACCGGAATGGACCAATGCGAGATTGACTAAAGAAGGGCGCCAAGGAAAAGGCAAACTAGAGAAAAAGCCAAGCTGACTGAATGAAATGCCGCAGCTGACTCTGACTCCGGTTTGGTACCTATTCCATATCTGAAGATTGACCACAGCCTAATTAATTTAATGCCTTACCGCTTTAAACTTTGCTTGGAGTTCGATCCGCCTATGAACTCTTCTTACTCTCTTACCGGAAAGGCAACCCAACGAAAAGAGTCTTAGTCCACCACAGCTTCGATGGAGATGCCAGGGGCTGAAAAAGTGGGAGTTACAGTATGTTCTTCTCAAGCCAAACCTTCCGAATGGAGGCGCTGGGTTTCTCTGGACTACTCTTCTGCCATTACCCTTGACATGAGAGGTATATCGTTACCTTTGATCTCATTTCCATTTTCTTTTTGCAGAGTCTCAGCTCTTTCCTCGAGCCCCACGGGGTCCTCTCAATCCCGCTCTCTCACTTCTGTCGCTATAAGTGTGCTCCCCCTTTGTGCGCAGAACGCCGAGGGTGTTCAGGTCTTTCCCCTCTTTTATCTTATTGCTTTCTTTTCTCCATTTCTCACTTGGGTCTAATTGCCAGGTTCAAGTGAACCCTCAGTAGCTTGAACCTGGCAACGGTCTTTGACACATCTATTAGCTGAAGAGGCCTAACGCTGGTCTTTTTCTTCTTCCTATGACTAGCCGATGTAGACTATATCCATAGCCTTTCATATTAGTTAGGGTTGTGTCCTTAACGAATTTGTGTTTGAAACTCGTTTAGGCGAATCGATCAATATAAGGGCTTATACACCTACCTTTGAATGAAAGAAGTGTTGATTGTATGCCTGGAAAAGAGAAAGAGAAAGAGTGACTTCCGGCGGTCTGACGATTGATTGCATTTGGTTCAATTTATCTTGCTTGAGAGGGCAAAGGCAGGAAATAGAGTATGGAGTTAGGGGCTTGCTTAATGGCTTTCCTTCCGGCTTCAATGCTCAAGGCATTTCTTATTTTTTTGGATTATGCTCTAGTGTTTGAATCATTTTTCTATCTATTCGTCTTTCTATTGATCTATTTGTTTTGCTATCATTCAGTATCAGTAAGATTGATTAGTATGTGGATTACGTGGCTCGCTCTCGCTCTTTGAGTTCTTGGTCTGAAGGTGAACGAGCTCTTGGTGTCGTAATTCCTACTCGCTTTCCTTGTATTAGCTACAGCCACCGAAGCATTCTTTCGTCAACACGAGTTAGCTATTCTCTGATCTTTGCCTTATTCTTCCTTTTCGTATGTATTATCGCACAACTGGAACCAAAAATTTCATTGCCTTGAAGAGCCTTCCATTCTTAAGCCAGCCAATCCAGTCAATAAAGGGGCGAAGCGGTGTGAACATGGCCTCATTCTATGACGAGTTGGAGGAGATAGCAGGCTACGGCGAGGAGCCGCCCTACGAGGAAGACCAAAGGGACACTGAGGTCCGAGGACCGGAGGCCCACGTATATGCACTCATGAATACTTATAAATTAAAAAAATTCTTTTATCGTAGAGCAGGCACGTTTCGCCGCTACGCTAAAAGGCTATTATATTATTGGATCACACGTCCAATTCTCTGGCTCAGAAAGGCTTTCGATGTTTTGATCCTTCTTCTCGTTTTCGCCGTCCCGGCATGTTACCTTCCCTTTTTGGAGTACCAGCTATAGTAGTCAGTCCACTGGGTCTACCTTTTGCGTTCATCTTGTCAGCCGTTGGTTGCTTTGTTGCTGGCTGGATGGCTTGCTTTCGTGCTTCCGGTTGATTTCCTTTGGGTTTCCGGCGGGAGAAATCCCAGTCAAATGAAAGATATCAGAGAATGGGAGAACTAGACCTACCGGAAGAGGTGTAGCTGCTTTCAGGTTTGTTTAAGACAGTAATCCAAACAAAAACAGCCTTCCCTTGGCTTTGATCCAATTCCGAAGCTCGTTTGCTCACTAGCCGATGTCATTTTAAATTGACTTAGTTAGAAAAGTATGGATATTTTAAGTAGAAAGAAGTTTCTTTACCTTCCCCCTTTTGGGGGTAGTGGTATATACGATACAGATTTCTTTTAGGAATGATCTATCCCTTTCAAGTGCCTATACCTGAGAGTTCTCTCCATTAGAAGATGCCAGTCTGACTCTGTACTTGGTAACAATCCCTTCTGTGCACACTTCCTTCCTTTTTAGAGGGTTGGCACAAAAGCAACAGAGATTGAAACTAAGGCTAGGCTCCTCGAACCAGATTCTATTAGATCTTATACCGTAATTCGCTAATCTCGATGAAAGAGCAGGTAACTACATAAGGCAGCTTTCCCCGCTCTGTCTTCTCTACGATTTTCGGGTACTTTACTTACTCGTCTCGTGCACGGAATCAAACAAGAAAGAGGAGGTTGCCTGATGGGACGTCGGCCTTTTTTTTTATAAGGACTTTGCGGTTCTATTAAAAAGGAAATTTCCAGGTAAGATGCTGACTTTTGCCGGGGTTGAACCCCTCTCTTCTAGTAGCAGCCCTTCCTCCAAGACTTGAATCAGTAAGAGCGGATCTTGTAACTTCTGAATTGCACCTTTCCCAAATGTCTGCAAACTTCTCCTCATATGGAGGTGTCGAGTAAGGCACTTCTCTCCTGTACTGAATGCTTCCTTATTCACTCTAATCCTACGCCTCCCTCGGTTCACGTCAAAGCCCGGAGAAAGCCCATCGCGGCAGCATAAGACACGAGAAAAAAGACTGGAGCAGATTTTCGTTTATTCCATCGAGCTAAAGCAAGAGCGAAAAGCCAGCTGTAAGGTCCGGAGCAGGATCCGAAGCGCCAGTAGAGGTAAGTCTTAGGCCTACAACGATCAAGAGGGGTTAGCGTGGGCAACCCTACCTGTCGATGGAAAGAGGAAAGGAGCCGATTAGTAGTACATAAACCTCTTACTCTTCATCCAGATGACAGTCACTCTTAAGGGAGTGTAAAGGGTACAACCAACTGGAAGAGAAAATGAAAGGGAAAAAAAAGACCGCTGTAGGACGGAAGCTATACGGCGGAGAAGAATCCACTCCGGGTCGGAGGAGCGGCTTTTAGTAGAAGAAAAAGACAAGTCGATATCGGCATAGATAAGGGGATCAGCGCTATGAGATAAAAAGACGGGCGGTATGTCTCCTTCCATTCGATGGTCAACCTATACACGGTCTCAAAAAAAATAATATATATAATAAAATAAATAAAATAATGATTTTTTCAATAATAGCCTTAGGGTCATTTATCTATCATAAATAGCGTTCGATATCGCCTCTGTGTGATTCATCCTAAGTAGCTAGCTGAATCGGAAACCTCTGCTTACGCGCATGCGTGGTTATGTTCGGCGGCTCGGCAGCCCGCTCCTGGTGGTAGCCATTCTTCTGGGGCCTAAGTTAGCGAAAGGGATGAACCAGGCTACCAGTTTAGCTACTGCGTTCCAGTACTAAGCCGATAGTCGTTATCGATCTACAGGATCGGTAAGCAGCACATGGGATTAGACGTCTACTAGGAAAAGTAGATGCATCTTGAGAGGACGTTACGGGCGGGCACTAGGTGCTGTGTATGGAAAATGCCGCCAGCACAGCTCTCCTTCTAGTTCTAAACCAATGGTGCCATGTTCCGAACGCCGAACGGAAGCAACCCTTTAGAGGAGGAGAGCAAGCCGACGAAGTGACGGACTCCATACGTTTGAGGTTCGCTGAATGTGACTGCTTCCGTTGGGGACGTACTGAGATAGAATGAAGAAGACGTTTTACAGTACGTAAACAAGGCAAGGAAAAAGTAAGGAAATGAAGCAAGCGCAGTTTTTCTCCGCTCCAAGAGAATAACCCTCTTGTTCGATAAGTGCACCCGTGTCTAAGTTAAGAAGCCTGCAGGCTTCCTTCCAAGATAGTTCCAGTTTGGATAAAGAATCCAATGTTTTCGGGAACCTCTAGTGTGATCGCAGCTTGCCTGGCAGGTGAAAGAATACCTCTTGCCCTGGATGCTTGGTTTTCCAGGCCGATGCACAATCTTTCTTGAAGCCGTCGCGCTGATCTGATAAGAAGAAGAGTTCTGAGGGGCTTTAATGGCTTATTAGCCGAGAAACTTCTTTCTTGAAGTGAAGAATGAGTACCAAGAATAGGGGTCTTCGGGGCAGCATAGCATGGAGCTTTTTTAGGCTAACCTACACGCCCAAGTAATGAAAGGGCAGCTGGTGCCTCGTTTCCGTGTTCGGGGGTTCCTTGATCTTAAGGTGTCAAGGCCAACTACTGCAGACAGGACTTCGGTAAGGACTGACTGATAAAAGCACACTTAACTGCTGCAGGAAGGACTGAGCGGAAAGGACTACCGACGGCATTTGTAAACTCGCATTTATAAGAATCACTTACCTCGGCGAAATCCGCTCTTAACTCAACGCAAGAATAAAGAGATTTCATAACTCCATTCTATCTACTCATAGTTCTACTCCTGTTGAGCTACTAACTCGAGGAAGAAGAGCTCTCAAGCTCAACTCAAAGGAAAAGCCTTCTGTCTATCCCTTAATAAAGAGCTATCTTCTGAACCTGCTTAGTCAAATCCGCCTGAGGAAGCATCTGATTACGCCTTTTTTGCTTCTAGGCTTGCTTTATTTGGCCAGGCAGCTTCCTACTTTGCACCTACCCGTCCGCCGTCTTGTAACTTCACTTCCTCTTTCGGGGGAGATCTTTCTTCGAGCCGCTAACCATCTCTGACTTTCCTTCCCCATCTGAGGGCTTAGGAGTTCCGGCAAAGGAGGGTATGAAAACAGACCCAGCTTCAAGCCGGTAAAAGCCTACTCTGATTGCCTTCTTCCTTGTCTCGCCCTACTAAGAAAAGTAAAAGTCTATGCGGCTAGGAACTGCTCTTATGAATACCCGGCTTACACGAATAGGACTGCTCCAGAGAGCTCAGACTGAGACTGACGGTTAGGTGCTTCGGTTCGCTGTGGGGAGGGGATGGATGGAAGAACTTCCGGAAGCGGTAAGTAGAAGGCAAGGTAAATAAAAAAGAAGAGCTAAGCGCATCGAGGTACGAAGTGCTTTGAGGAGCTTCACGCCACTCGCCCTAATGAATGAATAAACAGGAGAGGAGCGGAGGCTGCTGTCTGTCCTTTTCCTGAAAGTCTGATTTATTTTACTATTTCTGTAAGCGAAGGTACGGAGTTGCTCGAGCAAAGCGAGAGGATGGAACTTTAGCAAGCCTAAGCTTTGGAAGAGAACTCAGGTAACCTCTTTGGTAGCACGATCAAATCGAAGTCAGCTCACTATTTAATTAAAGCTTTTCCATAGCAAGCTACAGCGCTTCCCTTTTCTTTGATAGCTGGGATAGGAAGGGGAACTATTGATTTTCTCCCCGTATCTGATGACAATGCGGATAGCTAAAGCTTAGAAAGAGCTTCAATCCTCTCCCGATTCCATACCTCTCCTGTTGCTCACTTCACTTGAGCTATCTACATTCATGCTTTCTTTAGTTACACGACTTCGATGGAAAGAAAATCAATCTTATTGAACCCTAGGCCTTAAAAGAGAGCATTTTCTCGCATGTTTAGCGCCGAGAGCTTTCAAATTTCTCTATCGAAAAGAGGGCATATAGCCCGAGTCCTGAATACTTTAAAGACCGATTACGACTGTTGCAAGAGTGGACACCCTTTCCGACAAAGGACGGGAATCGTACTGATAGAAAAGGAATTCAAAATAGCGAATTACATAACCTCTAACTCCTCTGTCTACCTGTACCCGAGTGCTTAACGGGAGGAGAGATCTTTCATAAAGAAAGAGCACATCGAAATCGTCCCGGGGAGTCTTTATTTGTTGGGTTTAATTGTTTGAGCTCCCGCTTTAAGAAAATGGCTATTGGGACGAGAAATTGTTCTTTCCCCCTTGACGAGGGAGTCGCCCTAATCCAAGAAAATATCGATTGCTCGCCTGCTGTTTTCTTCTTTCAAGACTTTCCACGAGCAAGGAGATAGCCACTTCTTTATGCAATTAGAAAACCCTTTCTCATTTTCGAAAATTTCGAATGAAGATAGGAGAGTGAATGGACCTCTCACTCACGGCACACACGCTATATGTGCGATGTCGACACCAAAGAGCCCCCCTTCGATAAGCTGTCCAACTACGATAGGAAGACTATCCACTTTCTTAGCAAACTAGGCCTTTTTTCAGTAAGCCCTACTCTACCAGACGTTGACCGGCTTTCGTAAAAGCACCTTTGGGCGCTGGCTTTTCACGCTTAATGATAGAGACTAGTCTGATAGAATGATTCTTCTTGCTATACGCAATTTTCTTTTTTAGTAAGACAGTAGGACTTTCAGTCTGCATTTTATGAGCTCTCCGAAAAGGAGTTTAGCAATCGATGTTAACTCTAACTCCAGAACTAGATCTCGTTACAACGAAACTTGAAGCATGGGCGGTGGTCGGATGAACAGAATGTCCGAGTAAGGAGAACTAGCCAAGCTTCTGAACAAGCGAAGGAACGCCTAACCATCTGTGAGATCGGAGACTTCGAGAGGCTCCCCAGTCCTCTTTAACGCCACTCTTTCCGAGTCTCGTTTGATGAAATGAAGCTTACGATTCTCTTAGTGAGAAGCTCAGTTCCGCTTTAAGCCCGACAAGCGAAGCGGGCAAGAGAACTAGGCTTGGTGTGGCTAGCTCTAAAGCAGGCCCTAAAAGCAGGCAACCATGAGAGGCCGGCGCGGAAGGCAGGAAAGGTAATTGCTTACAGACAGACCCGATTTGTTAATAGCAGCTTACTCTCAAAGACCGTATTCCGCCAAAACCATTTACTACGCAAACAAGACCGGCAACTGGTTGAGCTGATAGGACCACAGCTGATATTGACTCAAGAGCGTCTGTGGTTAAAAGACTAGCAGCAGATTCTTCTGCAATTGCGACAGGAGCTCATTCATTCTTCTTTCTTTCATCTGCACCTTCCACCAGCTCTTTCTTCTTGCCTGCAAGCAAGTTAAGCTGTTTCGTGCCTTTCCTTCCATTAAATTGGATCTATATCGAAATAGTGGCGAGAGGGGTACTTATCACTATCCGAATCTTCTACTTAAGAAGAAAAACCTCTTCACGATTGATCCCGGGTTAGAGTTAGCTAGACTCTTGGAAAAATAGACTTTCCTTCTCTATCCGTACACGGGGTCTGGTTAGGAACCTTATTTATATATATTTATATAAGAACCCGTGTTTCGGGCTAAATAGAAAGATTAAAGTTAGCCCAAGCCCAGAAGCAATCAAGCCTTGGAAACTAGTTCAAATAGAACTCAAAACTAGGCAATCCAACTTCTATTGACTTCCCTGGAACTAGCTGCCATTTCATCGGTTGCCGGAAGAGCTGTAGGTCTTGGTGCTTGAGTCAGTCCGTGGGAAGAAGGAAGAGATCTTAGTTAACCCCTTTCACTAAGGCTTAAGGCTAGCTCTTCCCGCTTAGCTAGTGTCATTTTCTTCTTCTTTCTGTTGTTGATATTGAGTTTAGGGCGGGTATAAGGGCTGTTTACGGAGAGCTGGGAGTTTCGCCTTTTCGTCGCCAATCGCTGCGGTTCTTTCAAACCTGACAACAGCAAAAACTGGCTGGCCTTTTTCTGCTTAAAGAAAACTAGCTGTGGCTTCTGTAACAGCTTCTTCTTCTTCACTCGGAGTTCCTTCTTTAGCTTTAGTAAGACTAGTGACTTCAAGCAGCTCTCACTTCTCACCCGAGGGTTGCCCCAGACTTTTTGTAAAGGGCCCCAGTCTTCCGTTTTTTCAGCTGTTAATAAACTCCTGCTCGAGCTACTTTTTCTCCTGGAACGGATAGCTTTCTGTGCAAGTCTATCTCCCAAAAGGCAGCCATGTAATTGAACAACCTTCTAAGCAAAGCACGTAGAGCTTTTTCCTTTTTCACTCTACGTACTTATCTGGAAAAGAAGATTCTCCTTTGATTTTATTATGGATTTAGAACTTCGAGATCATCTCGTTCTACTTTATGTCGTCTTACCTAGGGGCCTTGGTGGTCTCATTTAATCAGTGCGCCCACGTGACAAAAAGAGCATCGATAAAGGAGAGAAAGTCTTCCCCCCTGAAGCTAAACAAAGAGGTAAATCCTTTAGTTGGTGAGCGATCAGAGTATATTCGGGCTCTCACTTCAAACTAAGACAACTAGGAACCCTCTTTAAAAACTTGCTTGACACACGAACCTCGCAGACGAGAGTCGGCTCGAGGTCCTTAATGGCCTTTACTCAGGCTGGGTCAGCTCAAGAAGTGGAAGGGCGGATGAAACGATGACCCTAACTAAAGTTTCGAATCTTGCTTTATCCGAAGTGCTCAGCGTCACAGTGTGATCAGCTATGGCGAACAAGCAATAATATGCTTTGGGGAGAAAGCCTGTCTCCGAACGTGATGATGCTCTATTTGATCAGTAGATCGCGCGTGAGCTTTTGAGTCTTTGGCGCTCATCATGAAAGATTTTCGGTATTCCTACCGGAAGACTAACAAGATAGTCAACAGGTCATTTTCAGACTTTTAACTAACCGAATAAAGTTTTTGATGTGCCTGCTTTGCCTCTGCCTTATCATCTAAAATCTTTGCTTTTCAGGGCCTTGCCTTGTTGGCCCACCAAAGAAACCTGCTTCACTTTCTTCCTGACAAGGTTTCGCTTTTCCGGTTCCCTAGATTCTCCGATCTTTGGAACAATGGTTCGCGCATCCTCTTGCTGGGAGAGGAGTGAAGCTGCTGTACCAATAAGTGAAAGAAAAGAGCGGACCGCAACTAGACCTGAGAAAAGACTTTCAGGCATCCTCTCATTGAGGAGGTCTTAGATAGAAGATGAGCCGACGGTAGGACTCTCTTAGAGTGTGGGAGTATAACAGTAGCAGCAGTTATGGCCCCATACCCATGAGCATTGGCGTGAGCAGCTAAGCTAAGGTCGGAAAGGAAGAATGGGTGGGCGGCTACCTATTTCCTCAGCCGATAAGAGAATCTGTCTTCAGCACAGATCGAGGCTTGTCGAAGATAAGTATCAAGTCCTCTATCGCTGGACTAGACTAGATTTCGAAGATTGAGGAGTGGCAACTCTCAATGGAATTCCAGAACCAACTCCCCAAAAAAAGAAAGAAGGGTAGTCAAAGACTACCTCTTTCTCCTGGCTGGCTCTCCTACCTGGGATCCCAACTATCATCCATATCCGTTTACCCTACCTGCTATCGACAGTCCTTCAACCTCTTACTCACTCTCCGGAGGGAGATGGATGGATCGTGCTTGTGCTATCAAGCCGAAAAATGACTGCTTTCGAGCGGTATTCACGGAAATGAAAAAGATTGAATGGTTGTAAACAGATTCGCTAGTTGGGTCAATTGGCACTCTTTCACTAGTGATTGTAAGCTAGGTGCCCTTAAATGACAGGAGGGGAAGAAGCTCTAACGGAAGCATCCAATCAACCGGGAATCCCACCTTTCAGATTCTACATCTGCTACTGCTGGAGTGGAGAATGCCTCTACTACCTGTGCCAGCAAACAAATACTAAAAATAAGAAAAGGCTAGGTGTCCATGCCACCAACCAACTCCTGAAAGAAAAACAAGAGCTTCCCCGGCAAACCACTAGAAGTTACCCATCGAGTCGAGCAATGATCCAATTGGAGAAGCAAGCTGCTCTTTGTCACCCCATTTCCCTTGGGACCAAGAACAAGCTCCAAAGAAGAATAAGGACTTCTCGCAATCTCAGGTACAATGGCTAGTTGGAAAGCCTTTCAATTCAAGCCAATCTCTTGATTCACATGAATGTGAAACCGTTGCAACCGATCCTGCATACCAATCATCCGCCGCTTACAGTAATGGCACTAAGCCAAGGTTTCTATGGATTCAGTCCTGTGGAAAAATACATATATTAGGGCAATTCAGTTAGTAGTGTCACCGGTCAATCCTTGGGACACTAGCGAGTCCGTCCTTAAAAGCCCTAAAAATTGGGTCCATGAAGCCTTAGATACTCCAAGCCTCAATCTTTATTGTCCTTGAACCTAGACCATGGAAGTATGGTTATAGTCCCATTCCATTAGTGGGATCCATAGCCTACGGGTCTTTCCCAAGCCAGTAAAAGAAGAAGGTTTTCGAGGACTACCCTAAGCCTACAAGTAGGCAGGACTTTCAGTTACAATGTCTAGGTTGGGCAAGCTTGGATGCCCCTACTCCCAACAAGTTGCTGGTCGGGATCGTGAAACTATCGCTGTTTGGTCATAAGGATAATCGTTCTTATCTTATTAGGTCAGGGGCGGCCGGCCCGGGGGTTACCCGCGATTGGTAATGGCATAACCAGAAGAGGAGTAGGGGAGACAAGGTTACGCGCTGGGTAGCGCAGCGCATCTGTTTCGGGTACAGGGGCGACGAGGGGTGCTAACCCGGCCACCCAACCCAGCAGGTCAGGGGCGGGCCGGCCATAGGTTCGAATCCTGCCACCTTTCTTGTGGATCATCCTGTGGTTACCGGATGATGGGAATACCAAAGCAGATATTTTGAAATGAGCACAGCACGAAATGTCAATAATATATGAATTATTTCATTTATCGTTATTTCCGGGTCTTTTCGTTGCATTCACTTACAACAAGAAACAACCACCAGCGTTTGGTGCAGCACCTGCATTTTGGTGCATTCTTCTTTCTTTCCTTGGTCTTTCGTTCCGTCATATTCCTAATAACTTATCCAATTACAACGTATTAACCGCTAATGCACCTTTCTTTTATCAAATCTCAGGGACATGGTCTAATCATGAGGGTAGTATTTTATCATGGTGTCGGATCCCACGTTTTTATGGATTCCTTCTTTGTTACCGGGGTCGACCCCAAAGCCATAATGTCTCAAAACGAGGAGGCCATAGAGAAGTTTTGTATTATTACTTTGTCTCGAACTTCGTGAAGAACTCCATTCTATCTCTCCCTCGTTACGAACAAAAAAGTGGGGCTGCGCCCCAGTTGTACACTCCCTTCGTTCTACGAACCCTTGTTGATTCTGAACTTCGTTCGCGAAGGAACCGGACGTTTGACGGGCCAGCCCTTTTTTATGCGCCGCTTTACCCTGAAAGGAAAATGAGCTTTGC